GATCCTTTAGATTCAACGTCAACTATGTTACAACCTCGGATCGTTGGCGAGGAACATTATGAAACTGCTCAAAGAGTTAAGGAAACTTTACAACGTTACAAAGAACTTCAGGACATTATAGCTATCCTGGGGTTGGACGAATTATCCGAAGAAGATCGTTTAACTGTAGCAAGAGCACGAAAAATTGAACGCTTCTTATCACAACCCTTCTTTGTGGCAGAAGTCTTTACTGGTTCTCCAGGGAAATATGTTGGTCTCGCCGAAACAATTAGGGGGTTTCGATTGATCCTTTCTGGGGAATTAGACAGTCTTCCCGAGCAGGCCTTTTATTTGGTAGGTAACATCGACGAAGCTACCGCGAAAGCTATGAACTTAGAAGGGGAGAGCAAATTGAAGAAATGACCTTAAATCTTTGTGTACTGACCCCTAATCGAATTATTTTGGATTCAGAAGTGAAAGAAATCATTTTATCTACTAATAGTGGACAAATTGGCGTATTACCAAACCACGCCCCTATTGCCACAGCGGTAGATATAGGTCTTTTGAGAATACGTCTCAACGACCAATGGTTAACGGTAGCCTTGATGGGTGGTTTCGCTAGAATAAGTAATAATGAGATCACCATTTTAGGTAATGATGCGGAGATGAGTACTGACATTGATCCGCAAGAGGCTCAACAAGCTCTTGAAATAGCTGAAGCTAACTTGAGTGGAGCTCAGGGAAAGAGACAAGCAATTGAGGCGAATCTAGCTCTCAGACGAGCTCGGACACGAGTAGAGGCTGTTAATGTTATTTCCTACTAGTAAAAAAAACACACATAAAAATAAGAAAAAGAAGTTCTTTAGAGGTTCTTTATTATATACCATATTTTGATTCTGCCAATTGAATACAATCAATTCTAGATGATACAACAAAAAAAAGAAGATGGCTAGAAAAACTTATTAGATACCAGAGTTGATGGTATCTAATAAGTTCTACCTACTATTGGATTTGAACCAATGACTTCCGCCGTATGAAAGCAATACTCTAACCACTGAGTTAAGTAGGTTATTCATCATCACAAAAAAGGACCCATCGCCTCGGGGATTATAGGTGGAATATTTTTTCTACGCAATACCAATCCATTAACAGTAAGCGGATTAAAGAACTCTCATGTGGGATCCGATCTTGACAAGAAATTCTCTATATGTTAAGATGTCTATGACAAGGGCTATAGCTCAGTTAGGTAGAGCACCTCGTTTACACGTGCGCCAATGCTTTTCAAAGGGGCCCATTATGCAATGAACATAATTGATCTTATTGAGAAATCGATGTCTTACTCCATAGATTCGAAGGAACAAGAGAACAATAGCCTGACAAATATTTGATTTGGTCCGATTCGAGTGCGAATTCAGGTGCCAAATGAAATAGAACCTGCCATTGATTTGCTAATTGATAAGGTAAATACCAGCCCATTCAATGCTAGGCATAATGAGTATAAGGGACTCAAAAGAACCTCTTTTTATCCTATGAACTTTAAGGTGTATGAAGTCTCATATTTGACTCTTGTAGCGGAGCGATAGAGATTCCATTTAACTTAGGTTAATCTAGGCCAGAGGCAGACCTAAGTCAAGGTAACCCCTCTTTGAAACACTTTGGTATTGTTCCTAGATCAGAATACAAATCATGAATCACAGAACACATGGAGCCATCTTATTATCTTCCTGTAAAAAAGAAAAAATATGGTGGACTAACTGATCTTTATATTAATCAGTTGATGAAAGAGCCCAATGCAAGAAAATGCATGTTGGGTCTTTGAAACCGTTCGCATCATTTCGATAATAATTAGTTTGATCTGTTTTACCGAGAAGGTCTACGGTTCGAGTCCGTATAGCCCTAACACATTCCACTTTTTTTTGTTTTGATTGAAAAAAAAGTGGAAATGGATTAAGAATTAAATTAATGCATTTTATATTTATATTTTTATTTTATATTTATATTTTTATAATATAAAATGAACTAGAAAAATATAGTTATACTAATACGATTTCTTACACTATAATTAGTCTTATTTATTAGTATTCTAATTATACTATTTTTTTGTATTTAATTGAATTACTTTTTAAAAAGAGAAACCGAGATAAAGGATAAAGTAAGAGAGTTTTCTTTGGGTGGGAACATCCTATATCGATACCATATCTAAATGGAATAAAAAAAAAATGGTAAGTGGGGTTCCATTGTATGAAAATAAGGCATGCACCATGGTAAACAAACTCTAAACGCAAACAAACTCTAAACTATGTAGTTTTATTTGATCAAAAAAAATTCCCTTTTCCTTTAAGAAGTTCTGGATGAATTTACAATTGAAATTCAAATCGAATAATTCAACCTATATTAATAGATTAATAGGAGTCCATTTATGTTTCTGCTTCACGAATATGATATTTTCTGGGCATTTCTAATAATATCGGGTGCTATTCCTATTTTGGCATTTGTAATTTCCGGAATTTTAGCCCCAATT